AGAAAGAGTACTATGTTTTGCCTGGACTTTAAACAATTTAGCTTTAACCATTAACATGGTCTCACATTATTTTATTGGTTGATAGAGAATCAAAGTAGATTTACCAATAAGTCACGAAATGCTATGGTTCTTACATATGATTTCTGAATAAATTCAGAAGTAATTCGTTGAGATCGTGCACCTTTTTCCTATTTCTCCTAATAAATACCATAAATAAAGTGCAGCTGGATGGATCCAACCTATTCTTGAAATACACAACTCGCACACACTCCCTTTCCAAAATAAATCAATACACCAAGCACTACACTTAGATTTATTAGATTTGTTGCTAAAATATCGGTATTAAACCCGAAACTCCCGGCAGATGGCCAATGGCCCAAGGAAACGAAAGAATCGATTACATTTTTCATATGCTCTCCTCTCTTATGGATAGGACTAACAAAAAACTCCGTTCTTTTTGTATCACTTCGCTTGCCCTTTTTTGATCGATTTCTTTTTTTTATTATATTAATTGAATTTCCACTTTATTTAATGGCAATAGATTAAATCTAGTAATTTCATTTATTTGAAATTTCTTACTTTTTTTTAAGTTTTCAAGAAGTTTCCAATAAGATACTTTACCTTTACTTAGGTCTTAGATTTGATATCAATTGATAAATATTTCGTTTGTTGAAACGCTTCCAACAATGAAAGAAAGTAAAAAAGTTTTCTTTTTCTATTATACTAAGCTAAGGACAGAAAGGAAGAAAGCAAGCAAATCCGGTAATTCCTCATCCTCAAATCAGTCCTTCCAGGGGTATTGTCTCAACAAATAAGTAATTTATAAGTAAAGTGTTAATATAATTCGGCAATTCCAAATTCCAAGTTAAAATAACGTAAGGTACTTATATTTCTATTCTAGGATTCTATTCTAGGATTAAACAAAAGGATTCGCAAATAAAAGCGCTAATGCCACGACCAGTCCGTAAATTGTTAAAGCTTCCATAAAAGCTAGACTAAGCAATAAAGTACCTCGTATTTTACCCTCTGCTTCTGGTTGTCTCGCAATACCTTCTACAGCTTGGCCTGCAGCAGTACCTTGACCAATTCCAGGTCCAATAGAAGCAAGCCCCACGGCCAATCCAGCAGCAATAACAGAAGCGGCAGAAATCAGTGGATTCATGGTAAGTGTAAGTTCCTTGCACCAAACCAAAAAAAAGAAATAGTTAATGATACAATCAACCAATGAATTATTATTCATTTGATCATTAAGATCCAGCGGTCAAAGTAACTAAAAACTCCGAATTGAAATGATAATATTACTAAATTACTGAACTGAATTGCCGGAACTATCTCGTTTTTAGTTTCTACCCATCATGGAGTTTTTGTAAATCCATATGCATACAGTTTTAGCTATTGTATTTCTTTGTTTCGAACTATTCTTTCATTTAATTCTTCGTTCTTTACTACACTATACTATTCTTGAGTTCATTTCTTTTTTCATTCAATCCACAATCACAGACGAAATAGAAGGACTGATATGAAAATCTATCTAAATGCAGTGTGACTAAATGCAGTGTGAGCTGCAATCAATATCAATCAAATCTACTTATTAATAAATTAATAAAATTTAAACTAAATTATTTGAAACTCAATTTAAAGAAATTTTTGATAAACATAATCATAATATTTTATAAACATAATCATAATAATTATTAACATAATAATTATTTATAAATTATTTATAATAAATTATTTATAAACATAATATTATTATTTTTATATTATTATTTGTTATTTATATAATTTTATTTATATAATTATTTATAAAACTATTAAAACCATATTATAAAACCATATATTATAAAATAAATATAAAATATATTATAAAATCAAAAATAAAATAAATAAAATGAAATATAATATTTATAAATATTATAAATATTTAAAATATTGAAATTCTAGTAAATTCTATAATAGTTCTATAATAGAATTCAAATTCTATTTCTATTATATTAGAATATAACAAATTCTATAATATAATAAATAATAAGATAATAAATAATAAGAAATAATAAGGATTATGATTATAGGATTAGCTGTGATTAGGAGAAGTTATTATTATAGAATATTATTTATTATTATAGAATATTATTTATTATAGAATATTATTTATTATTATAGAAATAGAATATTATTCTAGAAACAGTAATAATAATATAAATTATATATAATTTATAATTATGTATTGATATTATATTATGTTATGGCTTATAGACATTACATACATCTAGTATAACCTCCCCAACCCTTCTTTTTTTTAGAATTCTGTAATATCGCCCATCTTTTCTCCTACAACTCTAGGTCATATAATCATACGTTATTATGTTACCCAACCAATTGGATTATCTTGAACCATGCATGAATTGGTATAAGCTTACTTAATAATAATATAATAAAAAAGATTATTTGAAAAACTAGTCAATGATGACCCTCCATGGATTCCCCTATATAAGCCGCGGCTAAGGTTGCAAAAATAAGAGCTTGAATACCACTTGTAAATAATCCAAGAAACATGACAGGTATAGGAACTACTGAAGGGACTAAAGAAACAAGAACAACAACTACTAATTCATCAGCCAATATATTCCCGAAAAGTCGAAAACTAAGAGATAAAGGTTTTGTGAAATCTTCTAGGATGTTAATTGGTAAAAGGATTGGAGTTGGTTGAATGTATTTCCCAAAATAACCCAATCCCTTTTTGCTAAGACCCGCATAAAAATATGCGACTGACGTGAGTAAAGCTAAAGCAACAGTAGTATTTATATCATTCGTGGGCGCAGCTAACTCCCCATGAGGTAACTGTATAATTTTCCAAGGTAAAAGAGCACCTGACCAGTTAGAAACAAAAATAAATAGGAACATAGTTCCAATAAAGGGAACCCAAGGACCGTATTCTTCTCCAATCTGGGTTTTACTCAAGTCTCGAATAAATTCAAGGACATATTCGAAGAAATTCTGACCGTCGGTCGGAATGGTTTGTGGATTCCGAACAGCTATGATGACTGAACCTAATAAGATAGCAATTACTACCCAAGAAGTGATAAGCACTTGGGCATGGATTTGTAAACCTCCTATTTGCCAATAGAAATGTTGGCCTACTTCTACACCCGATATATCGTATAACCCTTTGAGTGTTTTAATGGAACATGGTATAACATTCATATTGTCCTCTAACGGAAATTGAACTTCAAAAAAGAAATTATTTTGATTCAACCATCTCTTTCTCAACTCACCAACTTGAATCATTAATTGTATATTTAGGATATCAAAAAATGACATAGGATACCAAGAAATCACATAACATGATAACATATTATCAATATGCCCACACTTCCTTTTTGTTTTTTAATTCAAGACAAGAATAGTAACCGAATCTATAAAATAAAATCCCAAAACCAAAATAATTAACTAATTTTTCTTAATCATAATCAACGATTTCTTATATAGCTAGAACGACCCTCACAAATTGCGGATACTAATTTGTTAAGAACCAATCGGATTGAAGCTATAGCGTCATCGTTAGCTGGAATCGAAATATCTGCGAGATCTGGGTCACAATTTGTATCGATTAAACAAATCGTCGGAATCCCCAAAATTACACATTCTCGAAGAGCCGTATATTCTTCTTCCTGATCAACGATGATCACAATATCAGGCAACCCCGCCATATATTTGATACCGCCGAGATATGTTTGCAAGGTAGATAATTTTCTCTTCAACATTGCTGCATCTCTTTTGGGAAGACGGTTGAGTTTCCCCATCTTTTGTTCTGCTCTTAAATCCCTGAACTTTTGAAGTACCGTTTCCGTAGTAGACCAATTCGTTAACATACCACCAAGCCATTTTTTATTAACATAATGACACCGAGCTCTTATTGCAGCTGATGCTACTGAATCCGCTGCTTTATTTTTGGTACCAACAATTAAGAAGTTTTTTCCCCTACTTGCTGCATCAAAAACTAAATCACAGGCTTCTGATAAAAAACGAGCAGTTCTAGTGAGATTTGTAATATGAATACCTTTACGCTTTGCAGAGATGTAAGGGGCCATTCTAGGATTCCATTTCTTAGTACCATGACCAAAATGAACTCCGGCCTCCATCATCTCTTCCAAATTGATGTTCCAATATCTTCTTGTCATTTTTCCTCACACTTCCTTTTTGTTTTTTCTTTTTTTAAGAGACGAGGTACTTTGAAATAAATAATTGTTCCGATGAAACCTTCTACCGGGAATTGACCGTTGATACACGATACAAACCATTAATGTCTTTTAATTACTTATATATTAAACTCAGACAAGATGATAGTTAAGTTAAAAGCCAGATAGAGATAGTTAAAGTAAAAGAATCCGCTCTTTCTTAGGAATTATGAAATCGCGTAAATGATTGTTCTGATGTCTCATGGAAATTGTTTGGGACGGAAGAACAAAATAATTCTCTATGATGTAACAAAATATCTCTCATTTCCAAGTCGAATAGATTCTTTCTTTTGATTTCCAAATAAACGTTCTTGTCTTGCCTTGAATCTTGCCTTGAACGGTGCGCTAATTTTTGGAATCCGGTACCAACAGGTATAATCCCACCCAGAACAACGTTCTCTTTCAGGCCTTTCAACCAATCAATACGACCTCGTAGAGCAGCTTTTGCTAAAACTCGAGCGGTTTCTTGAAAACTTGCTTCGGATATGAAACTTTGAGTATTCAAAGATGCCCTCGTTATTCCCAATAGGATTGCCCGATAAGAGATCGCTTCGTCCAAAGCACGCCCCGCTCGTTCCGCTCGCAACAATCCAATTAATTCCCCAGGTGAAAAAACATTAGACATTCCATCTTCTGAAACCAAGACTTTTGATGTTACTTGACGTACAATAATCTCTATATGTCTATTATGGATCTGTACCCCCTGAGATCGATAAACCTTTTGGATTTTATTAACTAAAGAGATACGACTTTGAGCTATGGTTACCTCGGCTTGAATCAAGAATCCCCAGGGGATTCCAAGAATTTTTGGTATACCTTGGTTCCAACCTTCAACTCTCCTTTCAAGGTTCACTGATATTGAATCAATCGAACGTACTTCTAAGATTTGTTCCACTTTTGGAAGGCCTTGCGTTATGTCACCGGATCTCGATTTTTCATATATAAATGTAACTAATGTATCTCCTTGGTAAAAGATTTTTCCATAATGGCCATGAACAGTTGCTCCTGGAGTGGCTAAATAGAGCTTAGCTGATCTTATAACTAAGGAGTCAACATGAACAATTAGAATTTGACCAGATTTTTTTACGTGTGGTTCGAGACATACATTTTCACAAAAAAACTGTCCAAGGCTAATTATTGTAGATGTCTCGAACCAATAATTGTGATGGAGAAAGTGCCAATTCAAATGGAATGGATTCAAAATGATGTTACTGTATGGATCGAGATTATAAATCCTCCTATTTTCATCTATTAAACAGTATTTAAGTACTTCAAGTACTTGGAAAGTCTGTTGAAAATTCTCAAGTAGCAAATATTTCTTTACTAAGATCTGATTATAAGTTATTAAATAGTGAAATGAATAGAAATTTACTATTTTAGGTACAATACTGCCTAAGGGACCCAACAAATCTTTAATTGGGATTATGGGATCCGATTCTTTTGTCATATTGTTATATTTCGAACCATTGAATGGACCAATTCGAGAACAATTGGATGATGACAAAATTATCAAAGATCGGCATTCCTTATTTCGATTCAACAATGTACCAATAGTACCTTGATGCTGGGTAAGTGGTTGAATCCTGGCCTTGCAATAAAAAGGATTGATATTTATACGGTCTAATCCACTCTCGGAAATCAATCCTGAATTTACCCTATCATATCTTTTTCCGGTATACGAAATAGTGGACTTGACTAATTCAATTCTTATGAAATCACGAATCAGATCATTTGCCTTTACCTCAATAAAGGAAGCATGAACCTCTTCTGTAGAACCATTTTGTTCTTGATCCCAATTCAATACTAAGCAAGTCCGAACTAATTGAATATTTGTGTGAGAAATTCCTCGAATTGACTTGCCATTTCCATAAAGGATATAATTGACAACTCTAAGTTGGACATTATTCTTTTCCCGCAAGAGATCTTGAGGAAAAAGTGTTGCTAAATTTATGCCATCAGCTATTTCATATGTGACTACGGGTCGAACCGAAACAAAATACTTTTTCTTGGTAAGTGTGATCCGTTGGACATGGATCCAATTTTTCCATTTTTTTGATTCCTTAGAATTCGAATTTTTTTTTTCTGTTTCCGGTGGTATTAAAATGCCGCTGTGCCTAGATATCTTATCTGCCTCTCCAGGAAAATAAATATCTCCGGAAAAGATTTTGAGTTCAATATTTTTTTTTTTTCTCTCCACTCGGACTAATCCACCTACTCGACTTCTTGTATTTAAGGCGAGTTGTGTATCTACTCCAATGATACTATTGTTCCGGACCATTATCAACGAGGATCCGGGTAAAATATGCACTTCTTCGAGAATGAAAAAAAACCGATCCACTTTCATTTGGTATTTCGGACTAAATTCTTTTGATCCTCTATACTCAGCCAAATCCTCTTTTTTTATGATTGAATTGACCTCTACGGTCCCATATTTAGTAATTCCCGAATTGCTTCTTCTGTATCGTGGATCATCAAAATAAGCAAGAATACCTTTTCTACGTAAAATACCCTGTTTTGGTATTTCGATTGAAATACCAAAACAGGGTATTAGCTCTTTCTCTCGCTCTTGATCATATTGTAATGGAATGATGAATCTATTTCTTCGCTTTTTCGCCAAGAAATAAGAATTACCTTGGATAATAGAAGGATATATGAAATTCCAATAACCATTAGATATCGTTTGATGAGGTCTTGTTGAATAATCAAGAATTTTCTTATCTTTTTTACCAGAAGTATCCAACAAACAATTAGTCATTAATAGGTCAGAGATATATCTTTCTTCGACAAAAAAAGAATGAACATTTATTTGATCTTGATCCTTGTGGAGCGAAAAAGACACTCTACTAGATCTGGACGGACCTCCTGCTAATATCCATAAATGACTTGTTTTTGATAATAGATGAACATTACCATATGTATATTCAGGTGCATGGTGGACATCGGTACTCCAGTGCATTTCTCCCTCTGATTCAGAATAAATATGTTTTCGTACCTTCTCTTTAAAATGAAAAGTAGACGTTTCAGCACGAATCTCAGCAATCACTTGTTCTGATTCTACATATTGATCATTTTGAACTAAAATAAAACTTTTTGATGGAATATTTACATTATGTATAATATCCCGACTCTCAATAGTTACATACAAGTCTATAGAACATAGAAAAGCAGGATGCCCATGACGAGTACGTGTGGGATGAACCAAATCCTCATTGATTTTCATTTTTCCATTAGAAGGAGCTCGTACATGCTCGGCAATACCGCC